AGTCGGTTGATTAGGACAAAATTGTATCTCTTAGGAAAAAATTGCATCCCTTAGGAACCGTACGTGCACCTTTGGATGCATACGGTTCAAAAAAAATTGCGAAAAAAAAAAAGAATCAATGTGTCGATTCCAGTTTTATTTCTTTTTTTTTTATGTAACAGGTTTTTTTAATGAAAGGTCTTCTATTAAAAAAAACGAGATGAGTTTTGGCTCCCTTCCCTCTAAAAAAAAAAAAAGAGATTACTGAACTTATTAAACTAACCTATCATTGATGTATTGTTTCATCGATATTAAAATCACGATGTCATTGTCTTGTTCCTGAATGGGCCCTTTCAATTCTTTTAGGTTCATGGTCTACCCCGGGAAAAGATCTGTCCGAATTCTATTTGCACATATAGGACAAATGGTCTCAGTACCATTTTTTTGTTATGACTTCTTTTTTTTTTAGTTAATTTCGTGTCTTGCTTTCCCAAAACTATTTGATGTATTCATCATACTATTCCGTTGGTCGGCAATTTTGGATCACTACTATCACTACTATAGTAATAGTAGGTATAAAGTAATAGTAGGTATAAGAATCATTTATGATACAAGTGGTAATCGTACATATATTATATTAACAATTTGTTATCGATTTGGTATTTTCTGAACGGAGCCTGGATACTTTATTTTATCAGTCCAAGTAAACCATAAATTCTTATAAATTTATAATATTGATCCCCAATATAAAATAAATTGATCTAATTGCACTTCACGCTCCGAATGATTGATTGATGCTTCACTCAATACAATATCTCTTGGGCGAAACAGAGGATATCTCGATCAGGGGAGAGAACGGGTAAATCCCATATGACCCAATATGTCTGACAAGTCGCACTATACGTCAACCCAAACCGCATCTTCCTCTCCAGGACTCCGAAAAGGTACTTTTGGAACACCAATGGGCATTAAATTAAAGAAAAAAATTTAGTACTATACTTCACTTTAATATGGAAACGTAACAATCAATGGTTTATTGTCTTCATCCCTTTTTTCTCTTTATTCTATTTGATACATAGATTGGAAAGTTTATAGAGTAAGACAGAATGAATAAAGAAAAAATTTGAACGAAGAAATCGATCGTTCGAATGATAAACAAGTATCTATCCATTCGTTCCCCAAAAATGGGACCAATCCTCCCATTGCATATTGGTACTTATCGGGTATAGAATAGATCTGCTTCTCTTTGTTCTTACGAACAAAATTGTTCCGTTATTTTCAATGGAATAAATATTAATCCTTTCTGATACAGAATCTACTGAAAAGGTTAGGTACATAGTATATATAGATATAGTCTTTTCCAACGCGATAAAATAAAGTGACATAGTGTCTATTTTTCTTTGATAAAGAGGTATTTCCATGGGTTTGCCTTGGTATCGTGTTCATACTGTCGTATTGAATGATCCCGGTCGATTGCTTTCTGTTCATATAATGCATACAGCTCTAGTTTCTGGTTGGGCTGGTTCGATGGCTTTATACGAATTAGCAGTTTTTGATCCCTCTGATCCCGTTCTTGATCCAATGTGGAGACAAGGTATGTTCGTTATACCCTTCATGACTCGTTTAGGAATAACCAATTCGTGGGGTGGTTGGAGTATTTCAGGAGGAACTATAACAAATCCGGGTATTTGGAGTTATGAAGGTGTGGCAGGGGCACATATAGTGTTTTCCGGCTTGTGCTTCTTGGCAGCTATCTGGCATTGGGTATATTGGGACCTAGAAATATTCTGTGATGAACGTACGGGAAAACCTTCTTTGGATTTGCCCAAGATCTTTGGAATTCATTTATTTCTCTCAGGGGTAGCTTGCTTTGGCTTTGGTGCATTTCATGTAACAGGTTTGTATGGTCCTGGAATATGGGTGTCCGATCCTTATGGACTAACTGGAAAAGTACAATCTGTAAATCCAGCGTGGGGCGCGGAAGGTTTTGATCCTTTTGTTCCGGGAGGAATAGCCTCTCATCATATTGCAGCGGGTACTTTGGGCATATTAGCTGGCCTATTCCATCTTAGTGTCCGTCCGCCTCAACGGCTATACAAAGGATTACGTATGGGCAATATTGAAACTGTACTTTCCAGTAGTATCGCTGCTGTTTTTTTTGCAGCTTTTGTTGTTGCTGGAACTATGTGGTATGGTTCAGCAACTACCCCAATCGAATTATTTGGTCCTACTCGTTATCAGTGGGATCAGGGATACTTTCAGCAAGAAATATATCGAAGAGTTAGTGCCGGGCTAGCCGAAAATCTTAGTTTATCGGAAGCTTGGTCTAAAATTCCCGAAAAATTAGCTTTTTATGATTATATTGGTAATAATCCGGCAAAAGGGGGATTATTCAGAGCAGGCTCAATGGACAATGGGGATGGAATTGCTGTTGGATGGTTAGGACACCCCGTCTTTAGAGATAAAGAAGGGCGCGAGCTTTTTGTACGTCGTATGCCTACTTTTTTTGAAACATTTCCGGTAGTTTTGGTAGATGAAGACGGAATTGTGAGAGCTGATGTTCCTTTTAGAAGGGCAGAATCAAAGTATAGTGTTGAACAAGTAGGTGTTACTGTTGAGTTCTATGGTGGCGAACTTAATGGAGTAAGTTATTCTGATCCTGCTACTGTGAAAAAATATGCTAGACGTGCCCAATTAGGTGAAATTTTTGAATTAGATCGGGCTACTTTGAAATCCGATGGTGTTTTTCGTAGCAGTCCAAGGGGTTGGTTCACTTTTGGGCATGCTACGTTTGCTTTGCTCTTCTTTTTCGGACACATTTGGCATGGCGCTAGAACCTTGTTCAGAGATGTTTTTGCTGGTATTGATCCAGATTTGGATGCTCAAGTGGAATTTGGAGCATTCCAAAAACTTGGAGATCCAACTACAAGGAGACAAGTAGTCTGATACGACATTGTTGTGGTATCTTTCGCCTCTATTTTTTTTTGATTTGACATCGGGTATCAGAGAAATCTTGACTTGAATCACCATCTTTTCTTTGATTTTTTTTCTTTCTTTATATGATATGGTAAATGATCCCAAATGAATAGGTGTGGAAGCTATAATTGTAAACCACGATCGAATCCATGGAAGCATTGGTTTATACATTCCTTTTAGTCTCGACTTTAGGGATAATTTTTTTCGCTATCTTTTTTCGAGAACCGCCTAAGGTTCCGACTAAAAAAATGAAATAACTTTTCGAAATAATTTAATTGAAGTAATGAGCCTCCCATATTGGGAGGCTCATTACTTCAACTAGTCCCCGTGTTCTTCGAATGGATCTCTTAGTTGTTGAGAGGGTTGCCCAAAAGCGGTATATAAGGCGTACCCAGTAAAGCTTACAAGTAAACCAGATATGGAGATGGCGACTAGGGTTGCTGTTTCCATTTTTAGATAATTTCAAGATCACAATGGATCTACGATAAGATCGCTTATTTACAACTACAACGGAATAGTATACAAAGTCAACAGATCTCAACCAATCGTTAAATAGGATTTATGGCTACACAAACCGTTGAGGATAGTTCTAGATCTGGGCCAAGACGAACTACTGTAGGGGATTTATTGAAACCATTGAATTCGGAATATGGTAAAGTAGCTCCGGGATGGGGGACTACACCACTTATGGGGGTCGCAATGGCTCTATTTGCGATATTTCTATCTATTATTTTGGAAATTTATAATTCTTCCGTTTTACTGGATGGAATTTCAATGAGTTAGGTTTATAAGAACTATGAAGTCCTAGTCTTTCAATCAAAGAAAAAATTACTTTAGACTTGGATTTCTAGACCATTCTATTCTGGTAGTTCGACCGTGGAATTTATTTGTTTCGGTATTTCCGGAATATGAGTGTGTGACTTGTTATAATTGATCCTATTGATAATACATAGAATGGACCTGTTATCTCTATCAAGATGATTCTACCTCGTCGGATATTTATTCTAGTATCTGGAGCACGGAATATATAGAATAGATCAAGAAAAGAAATATTTGAACTATGATTCATACCTACTATTTATTCAGACCTCGCAACCGGACTCAAAAAAAATTCAAATAGGTATTTCCTAAATCAAACGAATTTTATTCCTTCATATTTATTTTGACCGAAGGATAACTCTTTCTCTAGATTTTGTTGAGTCATTACATCCATTCATTCAATAAGTGATCATCAAAGGTTCTTACTCAGAGAACCTTTGAGTTTAGCTTGAGGCTAAATCATCGTGGTTCTAGTATGAATCTGAGGTTTCAATTGATTCATAGGGTCTCAACAAGAGAATTCCTATCAATAGTAAAACAAGAGTAAATCCGCAGTACGCACAAAAAAAAAAAAACAATAAATCAAATAACAAATAAAAAATAGGGAAGAGAAGATTCAAGAGGCCTGTAACGATCAACATAAAGAAAGACAGATGAGCCAACTTGATATTTTTTGGCATTATCATCACAAAGAAGAGATTCCGGATTTTTGTTACTTCGTATCTTCGAGGCAAATCGAATCAAGCGGCTAATGAAGTTTTGAACTTTCTATTATATATCCGTTGAAATCAGTATTTGTGTGTTTCCGCTTGAGCCGTACGAGATGAAATTCTCATATACGGTTCTCAGAGGGGGAGTTCTATTGGTTTACCTATCTCAATAAAGTATATGATTGGTTTGAGGAACGTCTTGAGATTCAGGCGATTGCAGATGATATAACTAGTAAATATGTTCCTCCTCATGTCAACATATTTTATTGTTTAGGGGGGATCACACTTACTTGTTTTCTAGTACAAGTAGCTACGGGTTTTGCTATGACTTTTTACTATCGTCCAACCGTTACAGAGGCTTTTTCCTCTGTTCAATACATAATGACTGAGGCCAACTTTGGTTGGTTAATCCGATCAGTTCATCGATGGTCAGCAAGTATGATGGTTCTCATGATGATCCTGCACGTATTTCGTGTGTATCTCACAGGTGGATTTAAAAAACCTCGCGAATTAACT